CTACTCGGCTTTTTATATTGAAAGTAATTCGTGTATCTACTCCAATGATACTATTGTTCCGTACCATTATGGAAGAAGATCCGGGTAAGATATGCACTTCCTCGGGAATTAAAAAAAATCGATCTATTTTAATTTGGTATTTTGGCCTAAATTCTTTTGTTCTTCGATACTCAATCAAATCCTCCTTTTTTACGATTGAATCCACCTCTATAGTCCCATATTTAGTAATTCCCGAACTATTTCTTCTGTATCGGGGATCATCGAAATAAGCAAGAATACTATTTATACGGAAAAGACCATTTGTGGGTATTTCAATCGAGATACCTGAACGGAGTATTAGTTCTTTTTCTTGTTCTTGATTAGATTGTAATGGAATGATGAATCTATTTCTTCGCCTCTTTGCCAATAAATCGGAATTATCGTCGAGAATGGCGGGATATATTAAATTACAATGGCCATTACATATGATTCGAGCAGGTCCTGAATAATCAAGAACCCACTCCCCCCTTTTACCAGAAGGATCCGACCTAAACAATTTGTGTCTCACTTGATCATTAGTCACCGAAAGGTTAGGAATATATTTTCGTTCGGCAGAAAGAGAATGAATATTTATTTGATCTTGATCCTTGTGGAGCGAAAAAGGGACTATACTGGATCTGTACGGAACCCCTGATAATATCCACAAATGACTTGTTTTTGGTAAGAGATGAACATTACCATATGTATATTCGGGTGCATGGTACACAGAGGTACTCCAGTGCATTTCTCCCTCTGAGTCAGAATAAATATGTTTTCGAACCCTCTCTTTAAAATTCAAGGTGGATGCTTCGGCGCGAATCTCAGCAATCACTTGTTCCGATTCTACATATTGATCATTTTTAACTAAAATAAAACTTTTTGGTGGAATATTCACATTATGTAGAATATCTTGACCCTCAATAGTTACATATAGGTCTATATAACATAGAAAAGCAGGATATCCATGACGTGTACGTGTGGGATGAACCAAATCTTCATTGAATTTTATTTTTCCATTATCAGGAGCTCGTATGTGTTCTGCAGTACCGCCTGTAAATACCCCACCGGTATGAAAAGTTCTTAGTGTTAGTTGAGTCCCCGGTTCCCCAATAGATTGACCCGCAATAATACCTACTGCTTCTCCCAATTCGACCAGGTCGCCATGAGTGGGACTGCGGCCATAACATAATCGACAGATCCAAGATGTACTCCTGCAAGTAAAGGGGGTTCTAATAGATATTGGTTGTGCTCGAAAGGTTATGAATCGGTTGACAAGCCCAATCCCAATATCTTGATTTCTAATGGCAATGCATCGTGAACCGATATATATATTGTCTGCTAATACACGACCAATTAATGTTTGGATAAAAATTAGTTCTGTTATCATCCCATTTCGAGGACTCACAGAAATACCTCGGGTGGTGCCACAATCTGTTCTACGTACAACAATGTGTTGAACTACTTCAACAAGTCTGCGCGTGAGGTATCCAGCATCTGAGGTTCGTACAGCAGTATCCACAACTCCTTTGCGAGCTCCGTAGCAGGAAATAATATATTCCGTTAAAGAGAGCCCTTCGCGTAAATTGCTTTGAATGGGTAAATCAATCATTTGTCCTTGAGGATCCGACATTAATCCTCTCATACCTACTAATTGATGGACCTGAGATGCATTTCCTCTAGCCCCCGAAAAAGACATTATATGGACTGGATTAGAAGGATCAGTCATCCTAAAATTAGGATTCATTTCTTGTCGTAAATATTCACTTGTAGCATACCAGATCTCAATGGATTGACGTAATTTTTCTACCGCGTGTACATTCCCATAATGATGGTGTTTTTCCAAAATTAAACTTTGTTGTTCAGCATCTTGTACTAGCCATCCCTTAGAAGGTATTGTTAAAAGATCATCAATTCCTAATGAAATGGATGTAGCAGTGGCTTGCTGGAAACCCAGAGTCTTTACTTGATCCAGAATATGTGATGTATATGCCATTCCAAAGTGATCTATTAATCTGCTAATAAGTCGTTTCATGGCAGTTCCATCTATCGCTTTATTGTGAAAGACTAGATCGGCTCGTTCTGCCATAAGTACCTCCCTATTCAGTTGAGTAGGATTCGACAATGGGTTTGAGTCAGTGATTCGAAGACTGCCTTTCCTCGATCTTGATTAGCGTAGAAATTCACGAATTATAATACTAGTTGAGGCGGGGAGACCCGAATCGAATTATCGCGGGTATCATAGAATTTTTTAGCTTAGGTACTATATGAGCAAGCCCGGCAAAACCCCTGTATGGCTTCTTCTATCTCTCGGTAAAAAGAAATATGACCAACAGTGGTTCGAATGTCTATACAAAGGATTTCTTTTTTTACATTTCTTACTATTAGATAGTGACCATAAATCTCATGATAGGTACCAAAAGATTCACATTGAACTTCGATAGGAACTTCTCTTGGTGCAATGACGCGTTGATCTAGTCGCCAT